GTCGTCCCCTCCTACGGATTAATCGACACTTTTCACAAATTTTACGGACAGAAGCTCTTATTTTCATACTTGTCATTCCTTATCTTAAATTTGAATCAACTTCCGAATCTACTTCTTTGAAGACAATAAGTTTCTTGATAATTTTTCATATTGATTCCCTTATCCCACGAAAGGGGTGTTCAAACCATATAATTTTTCGAATCCTTGTTGCGGAGTCGAAAAATTATACGCCCTCAGGTTGAATCATAACGACTTACTTCAACTTTGACTCTATTTAGTTTTTTTACAATTTCAAAGAATCAATCTCGGATACGTTTTGTGTATGAGAAAGATTACCATATAGAACACAAAATTTCTCCGCCGATTCCTTCTAGTCTAGCCTCTCGGTCGGTCATTATACCTCGAGAAGTGGACAGAATTACAATTCCCATCCCGCCTAGAATTCTAGGAATTCGTTGATAGTTAGAATATATTCGTAGACCCGGTCGACTGATTCGGTTTAAATTGAAAGGGTTTCTATAGGGCTTTTTTCGAGTCCTTCGGTGTCTCAGCGTTAAAACCAAAAAATTTTTATGCTTTTCTCGCTGTTTTCTCATATTTTCGATAAAACCTTCTCGTAAAAGTATTTTTACAACATTTTCGGTACTATTAGTCGATGTTATTCGAACCACTCTTTTTTGATCCATATAAGCATTTCGTATAGAGGTTAATATCTCAGCAATAGTGTCTCTACCCATTATGCCTAAAATTTTTATTAACTCATTATTTGATATAATCAACATGTTTTTTTGTTTATGAATAATTTAAGGTATATGCGTGGGATACAATCTATCTCTTAATCTATTTTCTTTTTCAAATAACCTATTCTAAAAATAATTTTAGAATACCTCGGGAGCTAAGGAAACTATTTTAGTAAAATTGAGTTTTCTTAATTCACGGGCGATCGCACCAAAAATTCGAGTTCCTCTTGGATTTCCTTCTTGATCAATAATAACTGCAGCATTGTCATCATATTGTATTATTATACCGTTGTCTCGTTTCAGTTCTTTACAAGTACGTACAATTACAGCTCTGACAACTTCTGATCTTTCTAGGGGCATATTTGGTACTGCGTCTTTGATCACAGCAACAATAATGTCACCAATATGAGCATATTGACGATTGCTAGCGCCTATGATTCGAATACACATCAATTCTCGGGCCCCGCTGTTATCGGCTACATTTAAATGGGTCTGAGGTTGAATCATACGATTTTAGAATTTTTTCTTTCAATGCAAAGGACAAAGAAAAAAAAGAAATATTTTTTGTCTAAAAAGAAAAAATTTTAAAATTTTTCATAATGAAGAACCTTTTTGTTAGTTGTTCTTTTTAGACTTTTATCCCGAAATAATGAATTGAGTTCGTATAGGCATTTTGGACGCTGCTACTGAAATCGCTCGTCTAGCTATATTTTCCGTTACTCCATTCATTTCATAAAGTATTCGACCTGGTTTAACAACAGCTACCCAATATTCGGGCGATCCTTTACCCGAACCCATACGTGTTTCTGCGGGTCTTATTGTAACTGGTTTGTCTGGAAATATTCGTACCCATATTTTTCCACCACGACGTACATTTCGTGTCATTGCTCGTCGACCTGCTTCTATTTGTCTGGATGTGATCCAAGCAGGTTCAAGCGCTTGAAGAGCATATTTACCGAAACAAATACGATTCCCCCGATAAGAAATTCCCTTTGTTCTTCCTCTATGTTGTTTACGGAATCTGGTTCTTTTTGGGTTATAGTTGATGTTTGTTTTTGAATTCCATCTCTACTACAGAACCAGACGTGAGAATTTCTTCTCATCTGGCTCCTCGCGAATAAAAGGATTGAAAAAATCAAATTTTCGCGGGCGAATATTTACTCTTTTGTTTAATTTTTAGACTTTTTGTACACCTTCGAAGAATAGATCAATTCATCTGGGCTTCGTTCCGCCATCCCGACCAGTGAATCAGTAAGATTTCCTTTTCCATAGAATCTTTTGCATTCACAGCTTCCATCGTTCCCATCGCTTCTTACTTAATGCTTAGGTCTGAATTTTACAATGGAGCTCGTCATGAAAGTTGTTCTTGAGTCAATTTTCTAAGTCTTTATTTGGCTCGAAGCTCTTGATTTTTTTGTTTTGTTCTAGGAAAAATAAGAGTCATTTACTTAAGATGAATCTTGATTCGTGCTATATTACACTGCCCTTTATAATTTATAAGATGACTTATCGACCTTACATTATTGGAATTCTATATCATTTTTTTCTCTCATTCTCTCATCCTTCCGTTTATCTATATTTTTCTTCTATCTTTTTTTTTACAAAGATTTTTTTCAGAAACAAAAAAGATTTCAGTCGCTACAAAGGTATGATCATTATATTACATTTTGGCTGATTTTTTAAATTGAGATAATGCGAAGTGATGAGGTGGTTAGTATTTATCTACTTATTTATTCATACCGGGGAGCTGGGATAATCGT